AGTAAAATAATATATCTAAAATAGATAAAGAAGGGATTTTATCAAGCCTTCCATTGTGGGTAATGGAACTATGTAAGATAGTAATTATCCCCTTTCAATTCGGAGAGATGGCTGAGTGGACTAAAGCGTCGGATTGCTAATCCGTTGTACGAGCCTTTCGTACCGAGGGTTCGAATCCCTCTCTTTCCGTTTCCGTTGATAACTCGGTATTTTATTGTTCTTTCAAATTCCAACGCTTCGAACCTTTTTTTGATTTTGTTATTTAATTAAAGATGTGCAATAGATAAAACCCTAATCACATTGAAAAAATTAAGCAAGCAAAAGGAAAGCCCTCTTTCTTTTTTTATTCTTCGCGTCCAGGATTACGTCCTGGATCATTAGATAGGAATCCGAAGATGAAGAGAGAAACAAAGAATATCACTACTGTGTAAACAAAGAGTTTGAGAGTAAGCATTACACAATCTCCAAGATCATTGTTTTGAAAAAAAAAGAGAATAGATTCTCCATTTTTATACCACATATCCTATTTTGACACCAATAAATCATGTCTAGGACATGATTCAAAATTTCATCGAAAACTTACAGCAGCTTGCCAAACAAAGGCTAATAGAAAAAAGAGAACGGGTATTACTGGCATAAAATCTACGATTGGGTTCAAAAAAGCGTAGGCCTCAGGTAGTTTGGCTAAGAAAAAACCACTCGAATAAAGGGCGGAATTAAGACAGATACAGATCAAACTAAAGATATTAAGCATAACAAACATTTTTTTTATTGGACTTGGAGATAATTGTATTTTGATTGAGTTAATATAATAATATAAATATATTATTATTGATAATTAATTGGTATACGGTCAAAATGAGGAAAGGCGGGTCGATCAAAATGAATTGTTGTTTTTGAACTTGAACTCGCCCAATCAAAAATGTATCTATTTTCTTTTGCGAATTGAAGAAACCATCCTTTCATACAATATCTTAATTGAATTATATGTAATGATCAATAAATTCAGTTTTATTCTATAGATAATTCTATATCTACACGTGTCAAAATCCCAGGAACAATAGAGTCCATAGATATTTGGACTGGAATTGACGAATAACCAATACAATACTAGTCTTTAGTAGTATCGAACATAAATCTAAATGGGGCGTGGCCAAGTGGTAAGGCAACGGGTTTTGGTCCCGGTATTCGGAGGTTCGAATCCTTCCGTCCCAGGAAATACCTATTATTTCTATACTATATAAATAGACATTATTAGAATAATTAAATGAAAGAAAAAAGGGCCTAAATCTTCCTTTCCATCAACCCGTTTTATCCACTCCCACTCTATGAAAAAAAAGAATTCGATTTTTTCAATCTATATTTTTTGAATCGCGGATTTTTTTATGATCATCAAATGCGATCCTTAGTAAAACTTTATTCAAATAGTGATGTTGGTATGAGGCGGGGGTTTTCCATTAAATAACTATTTGAATCGTTTCTTCTGACTATTTGATATTCGAAGAAGTCTGAGATTGTTGAATATAACCTATTAGGTTACTTGAAGATGGAATGTAGATTTACTTTAGAAAGCACCAATTCATATAAAAGAAGAATAAATATAGATTTCTATGAAACGATCGAACAAGTGACTATTCATGATTCCATAATTGAATCAATTACATATCAGTCCCAAACTAGAGAAATGTTATGGTAAAACTTCGTTTGAAACGATGTGGTAAAAAGCAACGTGCGACTTGACAGACATAATCAGTTGTGGATTTTTACACCCACCATTTTCTATTCTATAGAAATGAAAGTGCTCTTGGCTCGACATCATATACTGTTGGGGTTTAACGTCAACAGTATATGATGTAGCTCGAGCAGAAAGTATTGATTCATTTCTCAGGGGCAAGGATCTACGGTTAGTGCCAATTAATAAGTTGGAACAACTTCGTAAGTAAATTTTCGATCTAGTAGAAATCGAAACGATCCAATTCGAGCAAGTTTCAAATAAAATAAGGAAAATTTGTTTGAATTGGTGAAACTCTTTTGATCAAAAGTGTATCATGCGGGAATCGACCGGGCGTATGATTTTTTGATAGAAAGAAATCATAAAAAGGGGCATGTTGCTGTCGTTTTGAAATGATTCAAATTCACCGAAGTAATGTCTAAACCCAACGATTCCAGGCAAAGAGAAAGTATTTTGGAACAAGGAAATGCCGTTTTCAATTGTCTCGACAACCAGATAAAGGAAAAAGAATCCAAATATATTCTAAATGAGACAAACAAAAAGGGGTTAGAGACCACTCAAAAAATGAAATGCCTAAGGCTTTTCTTTTGAACTATTTCAGAGTTATCCAACTTGAGTTATGAGAATACAAACGATTTTTTTTGATAAAGAGGAATAAAAAAGGATTAAATAATCCTCTAATTGATTTGATGATGTTATGGATCTATTTAACATTCTAATTCTATACATAGATCTAACTTCCAATTTCTCGAGCCGTACGAGGAGAAAACTTCGTATACGTTTCTAGGGGGGGTTATAGTTCATCTACATCTATCCCAATGAGCCCTTTATCGAATCGTTGCAATTGATGTGCGATCTCGAAGAGAAGGAAGAGATCTTCGTAAAGTGGGGTTTTATGATCCGATAAAAAATCAAACCTATTTAAATATTCCCGGCATTCTATATTTTCTTGAAAAAGGCGCTCAGCCTACAGAAACTGTTTATGATATTTTAAAGAAGGCGGGGGTTTTTACAGAATTGAATTTTAATCAAACGAAAGCCAATTTATGAAATAAAAAAAAGAGAGAGAAGAGGGTGGGGGTGATTCATATATAGCTTTGTATAATTTTTTTCTACTATACTACCCCCCCCAATTACTTCTATTATTGTTACCATAGAATACCATCTTATATAATGACAAAAATCTGTTTTTTTGATATAATTTGATATAAGATGGATAGAAAAAGATCAGGTGAATAAATGAAGTAATTGGATCGACGAGGCATATAAAATTTTGGCATTTTCTCCAATTGGGAGTTTTTTGTTGTAACTGCATTAACAAAGAAATAAACCCGAGACGGGATTCTTTCCTATTTCGTCCCTAATCTTTGCTGTTTTTCTAGTTATCTATATTATCTATCTAGTGTTATGCTAATCCAGCACAAGTCTCTTATTCATTTTATTTTCATTCTACTTTTATTCTAAGTATTCAATTCATATTGACAACAGTGGATCAAACAAATATAATTCGATCGTGTATAAACGGATCTATTTTTTTTGAGTTTTTCGATTCAGAATCTATTAGAAATTTTGTATTCGATAGATTTCTTGATAGTTCAGTATTTTGATTGATTGATTGTGTCGTGCAATTTTTTCCCTTTTTTATTTTTACTCCGATTGTTGTACCCACACATTCACATTTTTTTTGATTTTTATTAGGGTTGCTAACTCAACGGTAGAGTCCTCGGCTTTTAAGTGCGGCTAGCATCTTATACACATTTGTATGAAGTAACAGATTCGTTTCTACCTCCGGTAGAGTTTGTAAGACCACGACTGATCCTGAAAGGAATGATTGGAAAAAACAGCATGTCGTATCAATAGAAAATTCTGAGAATATTTCATTCTTACTGGATCGGTTCAAAATCTTGTTTGAATTCTTAGTGAGAAATAAAATGAAATAAATTCCGAGTTGGGTCGAATGAATAAATGGATAGAGTCCTATGAACCCAATTAATTATAGGGAAAGAAAAAGCAACGAGCTTCTGTTCTTAATTTGAATGATTCCCCAATCTAATTACACGTTAAAATTTTATTAGTGCCCGGTACGGGGAAAGGGTTTTCCATTAGTGAATGATTATCAATTTTTTAATGAGTCCTAACTATTAGCTATTTCCCATTTTGGGTTAGCCAAAAATGTGTAAAAGAAGCAGCATCTTGATAAAGATAGTTTTTCCAAAATCAAAAGAGCGATTGTGTTGAAAAAATAAAGGATTTCGAATCCATCTTGTTATCCTATAACAAATAGAAAACTAAGAGGATAGGGAGTCCCTTGATGAGTCTACCCATTTCCGAGGTATTTTTTCTTTTCTTACTATAATACCCTGTTTTGACTATATCGTACTATGTATCATTTGATAACCAATAAACCCCTTACTTTAATTAATAATTAATTCTATTTTTCTTTATTTTTAGTTCAAAGCGAATTGGGAATGGAGGAATTTCAAGGATATTTAGAACTAGGTGGATCTCGGCGCCACGACTTCCTATACCCCCTTATTTTTCGGGAGTATATTTATGCACTTGCTAATAATCATGGTTTAAATAGATCCATTTTGTTCGAAAATGCCGGTTCTGACAATAAATCTAGTTTAATAATTGTGAAACGATTAATTACTCGAATGTATCAACAGAATCATTTGATTATTTCGGCTAATGATTCTATTCTAAATCCATTTTTTGGGCACAATAAGAATTTGTATTCGCAAATTCTCTCAGAGGGATTTGCGGTCATTGTGGAAATTCCATTTTCCCTACGACTATTATCTTCCTTAGAAAGGAAGCATATAGCAAAATCTCATAATTTACGATCAATTCATTCAATATTTCCTTTTCTAGAGGACCGATTTTCGCATTTAGATTATGCGTCAGATGTACTAATACCCTATCCCACCCATTTTGAAATTTTGGTTCAAAACCTTCGCTACTGGGTGAAGGATGCCTCTTCTTTGCATTTATTACGTTTCTTTTTCTACGAGTATTGTAATTGGAATAGTCTTATTACTCCCCAAAAACATATTTCCATTTTTTTAAAAGGTAATCCAAGATTATTCTTGTTCCTATATAATTCTTATGCATGTGAATACGAATCCATCTTCCTTTTTCTCCGTAATCAATCTTCTCATTTCCGGCCAACATCTTCTGGAGTCTTTTTTGAGCGAATATATTTCTATGTAAAAATAGAACTTCCTGTTGAAGTTTTTTTTGATAATGATTTTCGGGACATTCGAGC